AAGAGGGGGTAGGCCCGTTGAGTTCTTAATAATAATAATAGTTTATTCGTCTAAATGGCAAAAAAATGGATCACTTTTTCCGATGTTTCAAAAAACTCCGTTTCATTTTTTTATGATGTTTTTAGAAAACTCACTTCATTACTTGATTAAGAACATCCGTTCCTCGATAGTATCCGTCGATACTTTCAAAATTCACGAAGGAATCACTCTATTTCCTCTTTTTGGACGGCACAACCCCAATTATATCTATTTTTTTTTTTTTTATAAGTTTTCTAAGTTCATTGAAGAAGTTCTATTTGATCACTAAAGTTTCCTATATTTTTTGTTTGTCCACTATTACTACTTATCTATGTAATAAATCTAAAAAAGGTTATGATAAACCTAGAAAAAAATTTAAACTACGAATAGGATGACGAATGAGATCAAAAAAAATTATTATAATAGTAATATTTCGACACAAGAAAAGGAATTGTCCCCAGCCCTTTGCTTGTGTCAAAGACTAGGAAGACGAATAATCCCTCCTGGAATCTTTTGGTCCTCTCATTTCTTTTATACTTTGGTTTCTATTCTACGCTTATTTATCTCTTAATTGTTAGTATCCAATCGAATAGAAAAATATTGATTCAGTCTATGACATTGAAATCTGACAATATTGACATAATCATACCGCTTCCATTTGGATTGAAAAAACAAAGAAATAAAGAAGAGGGGAGTAAACTCAAATAGTCTTCTTCACAGTATACATACTAGGAGTGCGGTACAAGTAATTCAATTCCCGAACGCGGGTAGAAAAAAAAAAGAGGCTTTTCAGAATTTTTTTGATCATCCATAATTACATAACATAATAATAATAGCCAACAAAAATTGGCTTCTTTTTAGAGCTTGGTGTTGATAAATCTGCGTATCTAGAAATTCATTTCGGACAATTGAACCTTCTCAAACTGTTTCTTTTTAAGAACCAAAAATATTTGTGCCAAAATAACAGATGCCAAGAAGAGCAAAAGTCCTTGGACACGTAATGGATCTTGAAGTACTATTTCCGCATCCCCCTGACCAAATCCACCCACATTAGGATTGCTCGTTACTGGTTGATCAAGTTTGATAGATTCTCCCTCTGAAACAAGAAGTTCTGGTCCTGGAGGGATAATATCAACCACTTGACGTCCATCCGATGCATCCACTATGGTAATTTCGTATCCCCCTTTTTCTTTTCGTATGATTTTGCTTACTATACCCGACGCTGTAGCATTATAAACATTATTGTTACTCTTGCTTCCGTCGGGATAAATCTGACCCCGTCCCCTGTTGCCGCCTACGTATATGGGATATTTTAAGAAGTGCACATCTTTCTTAGTAGCGGGGTCCGGAGAAAGAATAGGAAAGGTGATTTCACTATATTTCTGACCAGGAACAGGACCTATCACAAGAATATTTTTTTTAGTGGGACGATAGCTCTGAAAAGATAGATTGCCTATCTTTTCTTTAATCTCGGGCGAAATACGATCGGGAGGGGCTAATTCAAACCCCTCAGGTAAAATAAGAACAGCCCCTACGTTCAACGCTCCTTTTTTGCCATTAGCAAGAACTTGTTTCAGTTGCAGATCATAAGGAATTCGAACAACTGCTTCAAATACAGTATCAGGAAGTACCGCTTGTGGAACCTCGATATCCACGGGCTTATTGGCTAAATGGCAATTGGCACATACAATACGGCCGGTCGCTTCTCGTGGATTTTCATAACCCTGCTGCGCAAAAATGGGATATGCATTTGAAATGGGTGCCCGGGTTATTATATATATCATGAGCGAGACGGAAATAGATCGAGTAATCTCTTCCTTTATCCAAGAAAAGTTATTTCTAGTTTGCATGGTCCAATCATTGATCCCGAAAATTTCTACAATAAAATTAGATAAGTCGCCAGTATAGTTCCCTATCTATGATTCTGCTATTTACTGAAATAATTTTACTGGAACATTGAAGGAAGCCCCCATATGGGTAGAAAGAATAAGTACAGTTTTGAATAAGTTGCTTATGTACAAAGTAACAAACATTATAATTGAATCGGTCTATCATTTTTCAGTCATTCATTGAATGATAAATGACTACAAGTGACGGAGATACACGATTTAAATAGCGAAAGATCCAATATTTTAAAATTGTATCTAAAATGACTGGAAACGTAGAAACAAGACCTGATATAATTTGATCATTATGAGCAAATCCAAAATCTTTGTAGACAGAGCCAATCATTAGTTCCCAACCGCGTGGCGAATGGAATCCTATACATAAATCAGTTAATAAAAGAATAGAAAAAGCTTTTATTGTGTCGCTTAAGTTATATAGGAATTCTTGAACCCAAGAGTTAAGAATAACAAGTTCTTCATTACCTAGAATAGAATAACCACTTAGAATAACGAAAGATATTATATTTGTCGAGAAATGAAAAACCGTATTCATACGATTCTCATTGTGCATCTTGATCAATTGGATCGTTTCTTTGTAGATTCCGCGGTGAGGCTTTGGTAAATGTGTTTCCGGGTATTCCTTTATCATTTCGTCCAAGAGCGAGAGTTCTTCTAATTCTATGAATTTTTTTAGAATACTTTTTTCTTGAATATCATTCAAAAAAATTTCGGAGTGTCTAGTATGCCACCAATTAGTAACCCAAGATTCCAGACTTTTATTAAATGAGAGAGAGATCCACCAAGGCAAAAATACTATAAATGAAAGGTATATAAGGGAAGTGGATGCTTTCTTTTTTGCCATTTTTTCGTCTGGGAATTTTTAAATGAACTCACCTCATTTGTCGACTCGATACTACTATATACTACTATTTCTATCAAACATCGGTTCTATTACATTAAAATCTATTACATTAAAAGTTATAGAGCCCGTGAATCTATTCCCTATTTTTTATTTGTGATTCAGTAAAGTGGTTATGAATTTAGAAAGAATACAGAAAAACAATACCGAAATACAATAAGAAAGAGTCCACGTCAAATTCGAAAAAAAAAAAAAAACAATTTAGTTTTATGATTGTTCCGTGTTCGTTTGCGTTTAGCTCGAATGAGCGTTCTGAAGAAACTTCAGTTAAGTTATGCTATCGAAAAAAGAGAATTCTTGAGTTTTCGTTTTTTCCCTCTAGCTAAAAAAGCGGGCATTCTTCATTTTAAGAATAAGAAAGCAGTCATTCTTCAGTTCTTGTTTCAAAATACTTCAATTGGTACACGCAAGAAATAGGCCAATTCGGCAGCTTTTTGCTCAATTTCTCGTAGAGTCAAATTCTCATCAGTACGAGTCAAGGGAATGGACCCCTGGCCTCTGATTTCCATATAAAGGGCACGACGAGCATAAATACCCTCTTTAACTTCTATTCTGATGGACTGAATGTCTTTCATAAGGAATCGGAGGAAGATGCGACGATTTTTTCCAGGAAATCCCCAACGAAAAATACACACTATTCCTTCTTTTATGTCGAATCGATCATAACCACTACCTACATTCCACGAAATTGTGCACCACAAATAGGAACTAATAAAAAGACCTGCGATTCCGTAGAAAGACATCACGATCCCTTGTGGAAAAAAAATGATTTGCTGAGAGGGAACTAAAGATAGAAAAGTCCTACCAAAATAACTGGAAGTTCCAACCAATAAAAATCCTAATGAACCTAAAAAAAGGATAAAGGCCCAGCAGAAATTACTCGTTTTTCGAGACCCCGCTATAAGTTCTATCCATATACGGTCTGATCGCCAACTCATACTATACTAGATCTAGTTGCATTTTATTGGAATTTGGGAATAACCAAAAAAAATTGACTTTCATTTTTTTTGTTTCCGAAGTAACCCTCATCAACCAGCACTGTTATGATGTGAACCTTTAGGAGTAGAGTAATTCATCGAATTGCCTAGATCTAAACTAAAATAAGAACATCCCTTTCATATGATTTCTTATAGATATCCACATACATATATTGACTTTACATTTAAGAAATTCATCCCGATACCAATCCATTTGAAAATAGCTCTAATTCAGTTACTCATATATCATGTTTACACATGCATACGAGCTTATGCTCGGAAGAAGCCACACGTTATACCATATTCTACTAAATAGATATCCGTGCTATGATCCACGTAAGTCTTGAAAAAAAAAATAGATAAGATTTTGCCCATCTTATTTAAAAAATTTTGTTTTTTTGAACATGAAGAGATAAAGAAACCATTGCAATTGCCGGAAAAACTAAGCCCACTAAAGGCACAAAAATAGAGGGTAGGTTGTTGAGAGTTGTCATAGAATGGGTACCTCGATTTAATATTTGTACCTGTTATTTATTGTTATATTAATCTTTTAACCTGTTATAAAGATATCTTATAATTCATATATAATTATACTATTATACTAAGTATACCTAAGTGAGTATATACACTAATAAAGGGTATATTATATAATGTAAGAGTATATTATGTATATATACTAAGATATAATAAGGAATCTATAATATAAGAGTCTATATACTAATATTTTCTTTAATATATATTAAAGAAAGAAAAAGAAAATATTATAAGTCTATAAAGTATATAATAGACTAGAATATACTAAGTACGTATATATAATATAATTAATGTAAATCAAAAGTGTAAATATGTAAATAAAAAAAAAGAAGTAAATAAATAGGCTTATTCATCTTTCTACATGCAATATATGTATGATAATTCACGTTTTTTTATTATGTTCTTTTTTTTTTATTTTTCATTTTTTTTTTTAGTTTTTCCCTTCGCGAAAAATTCGTTATAATACGATCCGACAAAAGGGATTCTTAGTCAAACTGGGCATTCTTGAGGGATATAGAAAGATGTAGGACCCCCTTGCCCAATTTCACGGAAGAAAGAGATAGAATTCGCTCTTTTTATTTTGTTTGATAGAGATTTCCTGATTAGGAATCAGGGCTCATGATTCTTTTTCCAATTTAATCCTATGTTACCAAAGAAAAATCCATT